ATTGGGGTTTTACAAAGCCCCTTATCGGATTTGAACCGATGACTTACGCCTTACCATGGCGTTACTCTACCACTGAGTTAAAAGGGCCTTTTTTATTTAATTCCGTAATTATTCACTATGTGGATAAAATATCTATATGTACATATATTATAAACATAAGTATATATGCATTAAGTACGTGCAGTAGATACATAGTGTCTAGTGGCTCATTGTTGAATACTAAAATGGATTTACCTAGGAAGTCTAGGAGAAAATGCAATGAATTGTTTCAAGACCGACTCGAATTGCTTTTTTCTTTTATTGAATTGATCCCACCAGAACAAAATTCACTTGATTGATACATGTACATACACCTAGCAATTCAACATAAAATTCCAGATATTTCATCGAATCATGGAATGAAGAGATTCTACTTGTCTCCTGAACGAAATTCTTGGAGAAAAAAGAATTTTCTGCTTGATGCCGCTTACTAGATTTCTCGTTTGTTAATTTCCTCTCTTGGTGGGAGGGAGATAAGGATATCTCGTCTTAACAATGAATCAAATGAAAGTGAAAGAAATCGAATTTCACACCTTTTTCCTTTTCTGACGGACCAATCATTCCCTGAAAAAATCCTCCTCTTCCTTATTATTTCTATTTTTTGTATTTATTACTTTTTTTCTTTGTTATTTAGAAATTTCTAAATAAAATTCGAAATACTAAATAATCTAAACTAAAATAATAGAAATAAATTCAATTGAAATAATTCAAAAAAAAAAATACTACTACTAGATTTCTAATGTCGATTCTAATGAATAATTCGTCAATGACGAATAAAAAACAATTCTATGCAATTCTGAAAGGGGGAAAGATCCCTCGGCTAGAATCATTCGATTATATTGACAATTTAAAAAAACGGGTCATACTATGATCATAGTATGATGGCCGTTGGTCAAGCAGGCCCCCATCGTCTAGTGGTTTAGGACATCTCTCTTTCAAGGAGGCAGCGGGGATTCGAATTCCCCTGGGGGTAGGGTACTACGAAAGGAAGTTGATCATGGATTACCAATAAGTCGAAAATTGATTCTTCCTGGGTCGATGCCCGAGCGGTTAATGGGGACGGACTGTAAATTCGTTGGCAATATGTCTACGCTGGTTCAAATCCAGCTCGGCCCAATAATTCGCCAATTCGCCATGAGATGATATAACCCCCTTTGTACTTCAGAAATACCCGATCCGGAGATAAAAAAGAATCAAATTTTCTGCTAGATCCCGTATTTCCCTGGGATTGTAGTTCAATTGGTCAGAGCACCGCCCTGTCAAGGCGGAAGCTGCGGGTTCGAGCCCCGTCAGTCCCGACGGATCCAATAAATATATCAAAAAATCTCTCCCTTTTTATGAAGGGGACCGGGGGAAGAATTCCATTGTCAAAGCAAAGGGGAAATTCTTATTTCTTTTTTCTTTCCTTTTGGTAGGAGAAAGACATATGCGGTTGGATTAGTACGATTATTGGTAGCATTATAGTCAGTAGTCCAAGAAATGCTGGCCTTTTCGATTGCCCCCGATGCATGTAATGGAATCGAGTACTATATTTTTTTGAGGCGCGCATACACAAAAGGAATTCCTTTCTTGTCCAATACAAAATTGAATATAAGAAAATACTTTCCAGAAAAAACAAAAAAAAAACAATTTATTTTTCTGGCTACGGATTTATGGAACCTTACTTACTAGTTTGAAGTTGAAAAATAGATTTCATGCAAAATGCACACTGAACTTTTGGTATAGGTGTCCCGGTGCTAATAATCTACGAATAAAGGAGGGGGAAGGGCAGATCAACCAAGGATCCTACTCCTCTTAGAAAGGCGAATGAATCATTTTTCCTATTTTTCATTTTGTTTTAAGGCCCCATCGACGAAAGAACAAATCGGAAAATAGTAAATTTGATGAATATTCATTTTATATGGTCTCATCTTTATCACACTTCTTTGTCTTCCAAGTCAAAAATAGTTTCGTTCTAAACTCCTTTCTTTTTCCATTTAGCTTTTATTGTTTGTTTGGGTTTGTAACTATGTGACCACTGGAAGTGGAAGAGCTATTTGATGAGACTTCATCAGATGATTGTACAAGAAGGAACTAGATAGATTAGAGAGAAAAAAAGAACAGATAAAAAAAAATGATAAATAAATAAAGAAATTTTGGGTTGGGTCAGCAATCCAAGTTTGGAACGGTATGGATAAAAGAACTTCCTATGTTATACTATTCAATTCTCGACGACGAATTTATTTGATAGTTCAGATATTGTTATTCATGATATTGATCTGATTCAAGATCATCGAGAGGTAATATTCATTCATTGAATTTACAGGCCAAAGATTTATCATCTCTATGGGATTAAATCCCGAGTTATTGCGAAGTAAAAAACCGATGAGATTATGGAAGTAAATATTCTTGCATTTATTGCTACTGCACTATTTATTCTAGTTCCTACCGCTTTTCTACTTATCATTTATGTAAAAACAGTCAGTCAAAACGATTAATTATTAACTAATTTGAATGAAACTTGACTTCTGAGTTCTTAGCCAAAATTGACGAAATAAAATGAAAAAGATTCCAATTTCATGTCTTAAATGAAATGAGTGGACTAGAATAGGCAGTATTCTAATAAATAGATAGTATGGTAGAAAGATTCATCTATTTCTTTCTACCATACTATTTATTAGTTAGATTCTTGTTATAAAGCTGCCCCCTGGAATAAAATAAAGATAGAGGCTGCATTTGATATGGATCTATATATCAATCTACAATATTATCTTGATATATGTGAATATCAATTCCATATATGGGATTGACATAGCATCCAATTCCATTTCTTTGCTATATCTATTTGTTCTGATCAATCTGAATTACTCCTATGTCTTATAGTTTGAATTACTATATTTTTGATTTCCAATATGAATCTCGGTATCTATTGAGAGAATCAAATGAATGAAGCAAAAGCGATAGATATAGGCATATTCAAAAAATCACGTAGTAATCTTTTTTTTAAACATTCCCAAGAAGTAAACCATTGACAGTAGTTCCACGGGCATCGAAAAGAAAGAGTAAACCTCACTGATTTTTAACGCCTGAACCATGATATGAAATAAGTCGATAAAGTCTAAATCCAATTTCAAAAATTCGAAAGCGGCGCAATATGTGACTCACCTGACGATCTTATTCTAAATAGTATCTCGTTAGACAACCACTATGTTTATATCCTTTCTTTCTCATACAAAGTGCGTATACACTTAACAAAACCACTTCTTTAAAGAGAGAAACAAATAAAAAAAGGGTCCGGCCCTCCTCAGTATCACCTAGGAAAAGGCCATTGATTGGAATAGAAAATTTAGGAAGAATTAGGTTCGAATAAATTTCCCGGGATCCTCTTCCTTTCGAACTACAAACATGGGAATCGTTGAAATAGCTCTTTGATTGAAAGAGGATGATTCCTATAATACATTACTCCAGTCGAGTCCAATGGAATTTCAAAATGAAGATATTTTTATTTTGTTCCAAACGTGTTGCAGAACCATCTAGAAAGCAATTGATATTGATACAGTTTGCTTCCTTAACTCAATTAGCAGAACCCCTAGAGTCCACTCCTTCCCCACACTACGAGTGAAAGGGAAAAAGTAAAGACTACCATTAAAGCAGCCCAAGCAAGACTTACTATATCCATATGAATTATGTCCCCTATCTCTATAAATATAAAGGAATTGTTCCATTATTCCTCACTAATAATAGTAGAATCAATGGCGCAGAGTCAAAAAGAACGAAGACTATTAATAAACCAATCCAATAAATTCGCTCATTTTATAAGAAATTTCTATATGATTTATAATCGGGAAAGATTAAACCCAAGCAAAATCCGCAGTAACATCTCAAGGGAATGTTACTAATGGAACATATAGGAATAATAGGTCCTATTCTTTTTTTGTTGACCCTCATTTGAATTGATTGGATGCTTGAGCACTGAGATATTTTCGTGAGTTCCTCGTATATAATAAAGTATCTTCCGTCCCCTTCCACAACTATTTCGATTTCCTATCGGGCTCTCCAAGGTCCAGTCATTATACAATGGATTAATAATATAAAATTTTAATTTGTAGTAGAAGGTAATTGCGAAGTCTTGATAGCCCCTCGAGCATTCGAATATTTACTTGATAAGCCTAAATATGCAATGCAAGGATATTTACAATTTTTTAGAAAAACACCCAGACCAAAACAAGTATCAACAGTCTGCTTTCTCTGCTTCTGCTGGCGAATCATTCGGCGGGTTATATCAACAGAAGAAAAAAAGAGATTTCAAGTTTTTTGTTGATCAGGCGACACCCGGATTTGAACTGGGGAAAAAAGGATTTGCAGTCCTCTGCCTTACCACTCGGCCATGTCGCCAAAATGCTACAAATACAAAATAGATGAAAACTTTCCCGGATTACTGAACTGCTTTTTTATTGTACTTGCACCTTGAGTTCTGTTTTCCTTAATTTTTCCTAAAAGTCAAAGAAATCCTAATCCTTCTTCCCTTTTGATTGGGTTTGATTCATCCTTTCAATTTTGATTGAGTCTATCTCAAAATTCATAATGTTCAAAACTTTCTCTTACCTTTCTATTGAAAAATCAAATGTGGATTTTCAGTCGCAAAATACAAAATTCAACTTTCTGAAAATAGGACCCAGTAACTATTGACTTAGAATGCATGAATGATTCTTGGATTTGAATCTCCAAATTTTGGTTTCCTAATGACATAAGAAAATACAACTTGATATATGATATATAACTAATCAGTTCAGTATGGATTTTTTCAATCAAAAAATCCTTCTCAATTTTAATTATTAATAATAATTATAACAACAATTATCAGTATATGTAAACCCCCCAAGATAAATTGTTAGACGGATATATATTCTTTATATATGTTCCCGATATAGAATTATCAGATATCAGAAAAGTATCATACTTCAATTTGAATTTTGAATTGA